TTATAATTTTCTGAAAGGTAACTATCCCGCTTTCATATAAAACTTTATATAGAATCTTTGAAAAAGACTTTTTTTCATACTTCATAAAAAAGAAAAAGACTTACTGTCTTTAGGATCTGATGCTACACCGCTGCTCAATACCTTAGGGGATCCGCTCTATTACATAAGTAGATTCCTAAGATTTATCTCATATTATGATATAAATAAACAGTTCTTGTTGTATCGGTCCAAAACCTTTCCAATTGATCTTTACGGTGCTTCCTCTATCAATTCAATCTTTTTTTATCCATAGAAATAAAGTATTTAGGCATATCTAGTCTTCACTTCATATTTCGATCCATGAAGTTTATTTATTTGCTACAGCTGATAAAAAATCGTTTTGGACGATGCTTATGTAGAAAGCCTTTTTGTTTGTTTCTAGTATTTCATTGACTAGTTGTTCGTTCTTTTTTTCTATAGTGGAGATAGTCGCACGTAATGACAGATCACAGCCATATTATTAAAAGCTTGTGGTAAAAAGGGGTTTCGTTCTAATGCCCGAAAATAATATTCTAAAGCTTTGGTATGTTCCCCATTACTTGTGTGAATAAGGCCTATATTATAGAGTATATAACTTCGATCATAGGGGTCAATTTCTAGTCGCATAGCTTCATAATAATTCTGTAATGCTTCCGCATAATTTCCTTCAGATTGAGCCGACATCCGTTACGGTCGTCATTCGCTTTAACGAATTCTCCGTTTCAGAACCGTATGTGAGATTTTCATCTCATACGGCTCCTCCTTTAGGTGCATAATGAAAATAATAAATATATGGAAAAATTTGATGTCATTATGAACTAAGCGGGGCTAATGTTTTTACAAGAAATACCTAGCCAACCTTCTTGTAAAAGATCTTTTCTTACTACCAAGTGGATTCATACTAGATAAAAATAAAAAAGGAAACTCTAAAAATTTCTTTGTTCTCAACGCCCCTAAATTTCCAGGAATGAGTCACTTCAACAGTCTTCAATGGTTATACGGGTATCCAAAGTACGGACGAGATGGATGTTTATTGTTCCAACCATTTTAATTAGTCCCAATCCCAAAAAAGAAGAAGAAAGAAAAGGAATCATTTTGAAGAAAGTTTTCGTGTTGTTGATTTCTCGGCGTAGTGCTTCTTCCCCTGTGCCTCCTATTCGTATATTGTATTAGTCTAGTAGGATTGATCTGTAATACGGGAACCGTAGGTAAAAACCTTTTGCTCAATACTAGAATTCACAGTTGAAGCATCTAAGGCTGCATTAATCGTGGATACATGACAGAAGGGGTTGCTTTTTTATATTATAAACTTCACCTTCAAAAGCGTAGATTTTTTTCAATACTCGTTTTTTTCTATTCCAAATCGGTGAGAAATAAAAAAAAAAAAAAAAATGATAATGATAATCAAATCGCACCATCTCTGTAATAAGTAAATGCCTCTTTTTCTCCGGAAGTTGTCGGAATGACTCGTAATAAGATATCGGCTACAATTGTAAAGGTTTTATCAATAAAATTTCCATTTATACGCGATCTTGGCATAGGTAGTAATCCATTCTATAACTCTTTTTATTTCCTTTACCTTTTCTTTTGTGAGAAAATTTTCTCACAAACAAAGGAATTTTATAGTACGAACTAACATAAAAGCGGACTCGTTTTTTATAAAAAAATATTCTATCTACTTCCCATTTTTCGGGTCAAAAAAAGGGATCTATTAACCATAATCTAAAAAACGATGAATAACTCGCTATTCACCCAGGTACTCAGTAATAATCCTGATGTCGGAGAGATGGCCGAGTGGTTGAAGGCGTAACATTGGAACTGTTATGTAGACTTTTGTTTACCGAGGGTTCGAATCCCTCTCTTTCCGTACTTTCAACTAAATAACCAATCTTACGTGATTGACCACAATGTATCAAATCTCTGATACATGAATAGGAAAAAGATTCCCCGACAAAATCCCTTACCTTGTGCCTTTTTTTTTTTAATCAAAAAAGAGGGCAAAGGGGAGTTGTCCGAACTCTTGTTTTTAGTGATTTTTTTTACTTCACTTAGGTTTTTTAAGTCTGGCGAGAGTAATATTCTACGACAAGCAATTCATTTATTTTCAAACCGACGCATTTCCTATCTATTATTTGATTGACTAACCCTTCATATTGGAATGTGTGAAGAGTCAGATGGTTTGGCAATTCCTCGGGGGCAGACGACTCAAGAAGATTTTGAACCAAAGTTCTAGAGTTTTGTTCATCCTTCACTGTAATAATATCTCGGGGTTTGCAGCGATAACTTGGTATATCAACTATACGACCATTAACTAAAATATGTCCATGGTTAACTAATTGGCGCGCTTGAGGAATAGTCAAAGCCATACCCAACCGAAAAAGGATGTTATCCAAACGCATTTCAAGTAATTGTAATAAAACTTGACCCGTTGACCCCTTGGCTTTTCCGGCGATACGAACATATTTAAGTAATTGGCGTTCTGTAAGACCATAATGAAAACGCAATTTTTGTTTTTCTTCTAAACGAATACGATATTGAGATTTTTTTCCGGAGCGTGATTGGTTTCTAAGATCGCTTCCCGCCCTAGGCCTTTTACTAGTTAGTCCCGGTAAAGCCCCCAGACGGCGTATTTTTTTAAAACGAGGCCCTCGGTAACGTGACATAAAGACTCCTTTTTTTATTGAAATTGTACAAAACTAAACAAAATTAAAACTGAACTAAATGATAATGATAAATGATGTAAAATCCACTCCAATAAACTATTGGAATACAAAGAGTCAGAAGATATATTCTCTCAATATACAGATTGTTTTTATTGTATATACAATATATATAAATCAATAAATCACAAAAATTTTCCTTTATTTTCTTGATTTATTTTGCAAAGATCTAACCCTTTTACCCAATATATATTCCTATATGGAAGTTTATATGACATAATATAAATGGCGTGGTAACTCTGGGAAAAAGGTGAAAGAAGTCTTTTCAATCTTCTTTTATTTTGAAAGTACATTAAAAATAATGTAAAAAAACGAAAAACTATGGAAAAGCCGGCTATCGGAATCGAACCGATGACCATCGCATTACAAATGCGATGCTCTAACCTCTGAGCTAAGCGGGCGCAACTAAATAGTGTATACAAATTCACTAAACTACTAGATCGTATTAATTAACTATTCTATTCATATTTTTCCTTATCTATTTAGAATTCATCATATTTTCGATATTCTATAACAGAATATAGCTCAAATAAATAGTGACTATCATTAAATAAATAAAACAAAACCTTAATGAATTAATAGAATATAGCAATATATCGACTTTCTAATTTTGATTTCATGAGTTTCTAAATAAGAAAAGTTGAATTAGACCGGAAAGCTTTTTTTTAAGTTAAATGATATCTGATTTGAAATTCTTGTTTTTTTTGTTCTAACCTCATGCTATTATTATTATTTTATACTTTTTATCTTTTTATTTTCTTTATTATTTTATAGAATTATTAGAATTAATATTCGCAATGAATATTCGAATAGAATTTTTTATAATTATTCTAATTTCAAATCTACGAAGTAGACTTATAATCTTTTTCCATTGCACATTGTAGAATTCTAAGTTTCAATAATGATCATAAATTTATTTTCATGGAAGTAAAAAAAAAGAATCGACCCTTCGACTATTTATTAAAATTTAAGACAACGATGAGAAAAGGAAGAACATATATATGTTCTCTAATATATAACCATATTGAATTGCAAATACAAAAATGATAGAATCTTTGTTGATTAGACTAAATCAATATGTATGGGGCTAAAAAAAATGAAAGAAGATACCAAAGAAATAAAAAAACTATCTATATGTAATGAATTCCAAGGTTTGGGCATAAGAAAAAGTGGAAAGACATTATAATGAGATCCTAATCTCAAAGCAAAAAGGGGGATATGGCGGAATTGGTAGACGCTACGGACTTAATTGGATTGAGCCTTGGTATGGAAACCTACTAAGTGATAACTTTCAAATTCAGAGAAACCCTGGAATTAACAATGGGCAATCCTGAGCCAAATCCTGGGTTACGCGAACAAACCAGAGTTTAGAAAGCGGGATAGGTGCAGAGACTCAATGGAAGCTGTTCTAACAAATGGAGTTCACTACCTTGTGTTGATCAAATGATTCACTTCATAGTCTGATAGATCCTTGGTGGAACTTATTAATCGGACGAGAATAAAGATAGAGTCCCATTCTACATGTCAATACTGACAACAATGAAATTTATAGTAAGATGAAAATCCGTTGACTTTTAAAATCGTGAGGGTTCAAGTCCCTCTATCCCCAACCCTACTCCCCAAAAAAGTCTGTTTGACACCTTACCCTTTTTTAGTTATTCAAGAATTTATTATCTTTTTTCATTTACTACTTTTTCATTTCTTTTAATTGACATAGACCTAAGTCATCTAGTAAAATGAGAATGATACTTCGTTAATGACCGGGATAGCTCAATTGGTAGAACAGAGGACTGAAAATCCTACTAGTTCAAGTTGGAAGTCGATACTTCGTTAATGGCGGCGATAGCTCAGTTGTTCTACCGGAGGACTGAAAATTCTACCAGTTCACCTGGTAGAACCGAGGACTGTAAATCCTCGGGTCCTCTGGTGGATCTGGTAGAACAGAGGGCTGAAAATCCTACTAGTTCAAATTGAAAATTATACTTCCGTAATGGCCGGGATAGCTCAGTTGGTAGAGCAGAGGACTGAAAATCCTCGTGTCACCAGTTCAAATCTGGTTCTTGGCATAGGATTGATTAATTTTGATAAGTTTCTAGTCTTCAAATTAAACGTATCTTTAGTAAAAAAGTTGCAATCATCCTTTATCCCCCTCTCTTTTTTTGTTCATGTTGTGGATCCATCCGTTCAAAAAAAATGTATAAGACTTTATACATAATACATATTCGAAAGGAAAGTTCTGGTTGAAAGAATCAACAAAAAAAAAGTAAAAAAAAAGATCTATATCTATAGTATCTATCGTTGAAGGGAAGAAATACCCCCAAGATTCATTAGATACAATAAAAATAGAATTTTACCCCCCATTTATTGGGTTGCTTTCCGATCTTATTTATTCATTCCCAGTTATGTGACTAAAGTTGACGAAGTTATGTGCGCGATACAAAGTTCATAATGCAGAACTCTTTTTTTTTTTTTTAGTTCATCCTATTGGCTCGGCTTTTAGGAAAAAAGTATCTTTCAAATTGGAGATTAAGCTATCTATAATAATATGAATGAGACCTTAATTCTTCTGTTTGTTTGATCTAAAAAAGAATCGAATTCAAAATATTCCGCGAGGGTCCGTAGTTGTAGAAGCTAAGACTCATTTTTGATCATTCAATAAGCATCTTGTATTTCATAAAAATTGGGGGCAATATAATCCTTACGTAAAGGCCACCCTATCCAACTTTCGGGCATTAAGATCCGTTTCAGCCGCGGATGGCTATCATAAGTGATTCCTAACATATCATAAGATTCCCGTTCTTGAAAATCCGTACTTTTCCAAACCCAGAAAACAGATGGAATTCTGGGATTACTCCTATGAGTAAATACCTTTATGCAGACTTCTTCCGCTTGATTTACACCATATTCTATTCTCGTAAGATGATACACACTGGCTAAGAGGCCACCTGGTGCCACATCATAGGCACATTGGGAACGTAAATAATTGTAACCATATACATATAAAATTACAGCAATAGAGTGCCAATCTTCGGGCTTTATTTGTAAAGTCTCTATTCCTTGGTAATCGAAGCCCAACGATCTATGAACCAGCCCGCGTTTGGCTAGCCAAACGGACAAAGCGCCCTGCATCTTTTTTATTTCCCCCACACCTTTTTTATATAAATTTAAGTATTTCACATTTACCATGAGTTCTAATTTATGAAGATTTTTTTCTTATTCTCTCAAATCCTCCCTAATTCACTAATTCGTGGGACGATACTGGGCTTTTGTATTTAAAAAATGTTTCAGTCGAGATCTCTGAAGTAGATGATGGTGGATAGAGTAATTCTTGCTCATAATTTCCAGTATGCGTACTGCGTACAACAAAAAACTTGTGATTGGTAGTAAAACACCGATTACCCCGTTGAGGTCTAATTCGATCCTTATAGATTTCTCTAGCTATTTTCTTACGAAGCTTTGTTATAGCGTCGATAACAGCCTCTGGTTTAGGTGGACAACCCGGCAAATAGACATCTACAGGAATTAGCTTATCAACCCCTCGAACAGTACTATAAGAATCGGTACTGAACATCCCCCCTGTAATTGTACACGCTCCCATAGCAATAACATACTTTGGTTCCGGCATTTGTTCATATAATCTCACTAAAGAAGGAGCCATTTTCATTGTTACTGTACCTGCTGTTAAAATAAGGTCCGCCTGTCTAGGACTTGATCTTGGTACTAGCCCATAACGATCAAAGTCAAATCGGGAGCCTATTAATGAGGCAAATTCAATGAAACAACAACTGGTACCATAAAGAAGCGGCCATAGGCTGGAAAGTCTTGACCAATTTGAAAGATCATTTAACGTAGTTGAAATAACGGAATTTTTTGTTGTTCGATCAAGTACGGGAAACTTAATGGAATTCATAATTGTTTCAATGGTTTTTTTTTACTTTTTTTTATTGTTATTGTACAAGTATTCAGGAAACGAACTAAGACCATTCCAACGCTCCTTTTCGCCATGCATAAACTAAACCAAGAATTAGGATAAGCACGAAAATGAAAGCTTCTATAAAAGCGGATACCCCCAGTACATCGAAACTCATTGCCCACGGATACAGAAAAACTGTTTCAACATCAAAAACAACAAAAACTAGAGCAAACATATAATAACGGATTCGAAATTGTAACCAAGCATCCCCGATCGGTTCTATACCGGATTCATAACTAGAAAGTTTCTCTGGCCCCTTCTTAATTGGAGATAAAACCCCCGAAATTAGAAATGCCAAAACAGGAATAGCACTTGATATTATTAAAAATGCCCAGAAAATATCATATTCGTAAAGCAGAAACATAGACGAACTCCTATGAATTATGAATGTGGAAAAAATACCCGCTTAGTCAATTCCAATCAGAGTGGATTGGTCGGGGATATAGAACTCTTGCGTCACAACAAAAATTCAGGTTAATCGAATCATTTATTTTCGTTTGGTTGCTGTGGTAGACGTCTCCTTTTAAGATTTATTGATTGTAATCTTATTTTCAGTACACTTAATTACTTACTATTTCCATGTTTCTATTACTAGTTATTAATCATAATAATAATATAATATTAATATGATTAATAACTAGTAATTTTTTTTATTTCTGTTTCTTAAATTTGGTTTATGGTTTATTTATAAATAAATAAAATTTAGAAAAATATCTTCGTGTTTAAAATTATGACGTATCAAAAAATCCAGTAAGACTTTACCATACCCATCTTAATTTAGTATTAGAT